ACCTATTACGAAATCTAACAAACATGGAAGGAGTGAAAATGAAAGGCAAAGTTTGATAAGATTACTCTTTCTAAAATAGATTGGATAGAATTGAAAAATCAAATAAATGATCAAAATAGAAATCCTTTTCGAACTTTCTTCCTTAATGATTCAAAAAGAGTTTCCATTTTGCATGAATTTATACAAGCGAATTCTTATTATTCGTTTATAAGTTGAGTTGATAATTTAGTCACGATTTGCTCAATCAATCCGTTGATTGCAAGCTCAGGATGGGTAGATGTCGTAGATGATGAACCAATTTCTTTTTATCTGCTTCTTACTTTATCTTGTTGAGTATTTTCTATACTCATAGATGAATTCAAAACTTTCAATTGGTACTTTTGTTTATCTCCTCTTTTTAGTTTGCAAAAATGGAAACTTAGGTAAGTGCTTTTTTATAAACATATGTCAAAAAGACCCTATTTCAGTTAGCTCCTTCATGCCTACGATAACTAGTTATTTCGGGTTTCTACTAGCGGCTTTAACTATAACCTCAGCTTTATATATCGGGCTGAGCAAAATACGCCTTATTTGAAATTCATATTTGAACTGCCCAAAACTCAGAAAAAGAAATCTTTCTACTAAATTCTATGGACTCTATAATTACTTACCCTATCAATTGCCAGTTCTTAGTCATTGAGATTGATGGTAATTCAGATTACTATTTAAGTATAGATATTACCTCTTTTTTCTCCTTTCAAACAAATTCAAATGATTGAAGTTTTTCTATTTGGAATCGTGTTAGGCCTAATTCCTATTACTTTGGCTGGATTATTTGTAACTGCATATTTACAATACAGGCGCGGCGATCAGTTGGACCTTTGATTCATTAACATCGCGTTTTTTGATTCACCTCTTCCTTTCTTGAATCTCCGGGAGGTCAAATTGATATGCCTGTTCAAATTAGTGAAACTTTTGAAAGCTAAGAAGAACGGACTCGCGCTCTGTAGGAGTTGAACCTACGACATCGGGTTTTGGAGACCCACGTTCTACCAAACTGAACTAAGAGCGCTTTCTTAGCCAAAAAGATAAGACTGGAAACAAAAGGATTGGATTCTTAGGGATGACAGGATTTGAACCTGTGACATTTTGTACCCAAAACAAACGCGCTACCAAGCTGCGCTACATCCCTCCAATTAGCCTACAGTGTCATTGTAGAGAATTCCTGTCTTGTTTTCCACAGCATTTTTTCTTCTAGAATATTCATAAAATACTTCTATCCAGATGAAAGATGGAACGGAACCCGTCCAAAAATTCAATGAGTATTTTGAGGAAATGCTCGCGAAGAAAAGGACGTTTTTATGTTATGTTTTAAGAAAAAGATTTCCTTATTGTACATTTAACTTTGAATTAGGGATTCCGTGTACTATTATAGTACTATTATAGTACAATTCTAAGTGGTCCGTAACTCCATACGCATTTGATCATATATGTATTATTATGTAACGAAGGGGGTTTTTCAATGCGATATCTAAAAACATATCTTTCCGTGGCACCGGTACTAAGTACTCTATGGTTCGGGTCTTTAGCAGGTCTATTGATAGAGATTAATCGTTTTTTCCCGGATGCATTGACATTCCCCTTTTTTTCATTCTAGTTATTGTTCATTCTACTAATTGACGTGGGAACTAATAAAGAACATTAGAGATATAATGAAATATCTCTTACTAATCAGTCTTCCCCCTCTATTTCTCTTTTCTCTTTTTTCTAATTTTTAGAAAAAGGGAGGAAAGAGAAAGAATAAAAGTGGATTCAACGCCTGTGGGACTCGGATTCGAATTCAAATTCTCGAATATAATCTAATAAGAGAGAAATGGAAGTCGAATCTAAAATGTGGGTCTAGGAAAGAGTATTATACACGATACTTATTGTATCTACTGTAATTTGAAATACTGTGATTTGTAATATCGTTTAGAAATCTTTCTATCTTATTTTAAGATATTGATTGCAGCAAAATTTCTCATAATTTGATTTCAAGTTAGTAACTTATATTTTTTTCTTTCTTCTTCTTCCTTTCGTATCAAAAGAAGAAGAGTTGAGTAAATTAAAAATCCAAGGGAGGTTCATGGCCAAGGGTAAGGATATCCGAATAACCGTTATTTTGGAATGTACTACTTGTGTTCGAAAGGGTGCTAATAAGGAATCAACAGGTATTTCCCGATATATTACTAAAAAGAACCGACACAATACGCCTAATCGATTGGAATTGAGAAAATTCTGTCGGTATTGTTACAAACATACGATTCACGAGGAGATATAGCTCGAAACGAGCACTTGCACCCTTCCGAGGAGGGGGAAAAATAATAGTATAATTAGATAATTATAAGATAATATAATTAGAAAAAAACCAAATCCTATTTATTTTTAAGGAATAAACTAAACAAACCATGGATCAATCCAAGCGACCTTTTCGTAAATCCAAGCATAGACCTTTTCATAAATCCAAGCGATCTTTTCGTAGGCGTTTGCCCCCGATTCAACCGGGGGATCGAATTGATTATCGAAACATAACTTTACTTTGTCGATTTATTAGTGACCAAGGAAAAATCTTATCTAGACGAAGAAATAAAGTGACCTTGAAACAACAACGATTAATTACTATTGCTATAAAACAAGCTCGTATTTTATCTTCGTTACCTTTTATTAATACTTCCACAGGAGTGAAAATAAAGAAGTTGCCCGCGAAAGGCAGAAAGAACTTTAAGTCATATGGAAAGAAATAAAAGTCGACCGTGCGAGACGACAATAAATAAAAGGCGAGCGTGAGAGACAAAAAAATAGGCTTACTCTTTCTTCACTTGAACCAAAATTCACACCCGAACTGAAACGCAGATTGAGCCTTTGCTCGAAAAATCTGCTAATTCGGATTTGATTCTTGTCTCGTAAGACAAAAACAAATCAAAAATCGGGTAAGAAGGCAAACTTCAAATTTATTATTCAATGTGTTGATTCATACTTCTTTTGATTACTTTATTTTATCCTATTTTTTTCATTTTGACTCTACTTTCCCGGAGTTCATTCTCCGGGTAACTCCATTTAAATTACTCCGGCGGATTCCTTCCAATTTACTTGTGATTTTAGGATCTGATTTGAAATCAGATAAAGAAAATTTTTATTTGCTATAGCTATTTGGGCAAGCATTTTACGATTAAGAAGCAACTGTCTCTTGTATAAATCGTGAATTAATCGACTATAACGATAACTATAGGATACCCATCCTTCACGAATTACTGAATTTATTCGAGTGATCCACAAACAACGAAAATCTCTCTTTTGTCTATCCCTATCCCGATCAGACGAAGCCAAAGCTTTTATTTCTTGTTGAGTAATAAGCTTTGAAAGACTTGCCCCAGAGCTTGATACAACTAAACTCGTTTTTCGTCTACGTCTCCGAGCTATATATCCCCGGCTAATTCTCGTCATTGACTTATGCATAAATGAAACTTGGTGGAATAACTAAATTGATTTCCTTTCTTTCAATTATTCTTTTTCCTCTTCGTAGTCTATTAATAACAAAACGGGTTTCCAATGGACAAAGTCAAAATTCCAACGGCTTTGGCTACTATAACCTTCCCGACCACGATTTTTTCTTTTTTCTAGTCATTTCACCTCGAAATACGAAATTGTATTCTACTAGGTATGAAACTAAGAAATAGAAATTCTAACGAAATAGTGGATTCTATCGTTTCCATGGTTACTTCTTAAACGGTGAGGTCTTCTCTATACACCGGAGCCTTTCACTTTATCCATAGAAATATATAGAAAGTTCTCCCGGGAATCGAGTGATTCCGTCTTTATTCGAACTTTCTTTTTGATTCTTTATCTCTTTTTGATTCTCACTTTCTTTAAAGTATTGAGAGATACTCTCGAGCCGCAGGTCTTCTAAATCAATCAATGAAATTCATTTTTCAAAACCATCATCAGAAAAAATAGAATGATTTTCAAAGAGCCGAAAACGATTCGGTCATTTAGACGAACAAACTATTGGCTATTGGAAAGCGCAACACCTCAACGAGATGCCCTTATGATTTCAGGCCCATTGAGGTGTTACGCTTTCATGTTGACAACTTAATTCATACGATTACTACAGGGCTGAACCCAATTCGGAATATGAACCATAAAAGAAACTACAAAACCGATCACAAGAATACCAGTTACAGTACCTATTATCCCAAGAGGAATCCTTCCAAGTAGGCTAAGACTTGCCTTAATCAATTTGAATTTTCTTGAGAAAATTGATTATTGTTTGGAAAAATCTTCGGCGAAAAACGGCCGAATAAAAGAGACGCGGATCCGGTTTCTCTTCGAAACGCGGAAGAGGGAAAGGCGCTATGACTGTTTTCTCAAAACTCTCGCCGCAGAGAATACATTTCCGATGAGCGAATGCCTCACATCCCTCATAGGGAAGCAAACGCTCTTGTAAGGTTGTCGCAAAGTCCTTCAGCAAAGTCGAAAACAACTCACTTAAGTGAGGGGGTGCGATTAACGACATTTCGCGAAGTAGCTGGGACTCCAAAGTCTCGCCAGGACATAGATCCCAAGTTTTCACTTGGCCTAAAATTAGAATAAATTGTTTGTGAAAATTATAATTCCTAACAACCAGGATAAATAACTGCATCTTGATTCCATTCGCCAGATCGTCCGCATCTATCGTGGTAGCTACGATAGCGTAGAGCTGCTTGAGTTGACACGTTGAACCATCCAACCCAATTTGCTCTTCTAGCGTACAAGCAAAATGGCAATGAGTAGTAGTGACTTGACAATCATATTTATATATACATAGTATGTTCTTATATGCTATTTTAGATTTTTCGTTGATCGCCCATACTTCCATGAGAATAGTATCTGTGCGGAATTCGGGAGACAACCGTGACTCCTGTTCGATGTAGATTGCCCCTAATGTCAGTATCAGATGATCATGATAATCTGTCACCTTGTCTATTTGGCGTCCGTAGTACGGCTCAATCTCAAAGTTACCCAAACCTCCGTTTCCCCCAAATCCGTTTACCATATTCCTCCTTTGTTGTAGGTTTTATTTATTAGTGCTAATAAACACTTATGTATCCTGAAAACAATTGAAATCAAAACGATCAAGCTACCCCTTTTTCCTCTATGTAATTAACTTAGTATCGCAGTATCCTATCCCGACGGAATTTCCCTACCTTAGGACCTTTATAGTTCATGTTGGTAACATTATTCTTTCGAATTACTTCTCTTATGTCCATAGTAAGTACTACATTCTATCGAATTACTTCTCTTATGTCAATAGAAAGTACTACATTCTATCGAATTACTTCTCTTATGTCAATAAGACATTACTACATTCTCTCGAATTACTTCTATTATGTCCATAGTAATTACTACATTCTATCGAATTACTTCTCTTATGTCCATAGTAATTACTACATCTAATTTCTGTTAATAATCGCGTTGAGTTTCTGTACCCTTTGACTTAGGATTAAAAGGGTAGCAGAGAAGGGATATAACTCAGCGGTAGAGTGCCACCTTGACGTGGTGGAAGTCATCAGTTCGAGACTGATTATCCCTAAACTTAATGTGCGTTTTTCTATTTTTAGTTATAGGTTCAGATTCAAGGTGGGATTTGCGGAACACCAATTGGTAGAAAAAGACAAAATACAACGATACTTTGATGTGGAAACGTAAGACTAGTTTTTCGAATAGTAGTACAATTTCGAAGTAAAATGGACAAAGTCAAAATCCCAACGGCTTTGGCTACTATAACCTTCCCGCCCACGATTTTTTCTTTTTTCTAGGCATTTCACCTCGAAATAGAAAATTGTATTCTTTAATTCTATGAATTAATATCCATTTTTTCAAGTAGTTATTCTACTAAGAAATAGAAATTCTAACGAAATAGTGGATTCCATCGTTTCTATGGTTACTTCTTAAACGGTGAGGTCTTCTCTATACACCGGAGCCTTTCACTTTATTTAATGAATATTGTCCTTTCTCAAAAATTCATAAAGAAAGACAGAATGAATAAGGTCAAATTATTCGAAATAGGCCCTTGGAATGATGAACCAGTACGGACACACTTGCTGCCTCAACCTTCCCATTGCGTATTCTTACTTATTGAGTATAGAATAAATCTGCTTATCCTTTTTCCTACGAACGGAATTGTTCCATTATTCCCAATAGAATAAAACAAAGATGAATAGTAACCCTTGCTCTGAACGAATCCCCGAAGGGAGGGGCACATGACATAGTCAGAGTCTATTTCCAATGCAATAAAGTTGCGTAGTGTCTTTTTTTCTTTGAGAAAGGGGTCTTTTCATGGGTTTGCCTTGGTATCGTGTTCATACTATCGTATTGAATGATCCCGGCCGGTTGCTTGCTGTTCATATAATGCATACAGCTCTGGTTGCTGGTTGGGCCGGTTCGATGGCTCTATATGAATTAGCAGTTTTTGATCCTTCTGACCCCGTTCTTGATCCAATGTGGAGACAGGGTATGTTCGTTATACCCTTCATGACTCGTTTAGGAATAATCAATTCATGGGGTGGTTGGGGTATCACAGGAGGGACTATAACATATCCGGGTATTTGGAGTTACGAAGGTGTGGCCGGAGCGCATATTGTGTTTTCTGGGTTGTGCTTTTTAGCAGCTATCTGGCATTGGGTGTATTGGGATCTCGAAATATTTACTGATGAACGGACAGGAAAACCTTCTTTGGATTTGCCCAAGATTTTTGGAATCCATTTATTTCTCGCGGGGGTGGCTTGCTTTGGTTTTGGTGCATTTCATGTAACAGGCTTGTATGGTCCTGGAATATGGGTGTCTGATCCTTATGGACTAACTGGAAAAGTAGAATATGTAAATCCGGCCTGGGGCGTGGAAGGTTTTGATCCTTTTGTTCCGGGAGGAATAGCCTCTCATCATATTGCAGCTGGAACATTGGGTATATTAGCAGGCCTATTCCATCTTAGTGTCCGACCACCCCAACGCCTATACAAAGGATTGCGTATGGGCAATATTGAAACTGTGCTTTCTAGTAGTATCGCGGCTGTCTTTTTTGCAGCTTTTGTTGTTGCCGGAACTATGTGGTATGGTTCAGCAACTACCCCCATTGAATTATTTGGACCTACTCGTTATCAATGGGATCAAGGGTACTTCCAGCAAGAGATATATCGAAGAGTTAGTACGGGCTTAGCCGAAAATCAAAGTTTATCAGAAGCTTGGTCTAAAATTCCTGAAAAATTAGCTTTTTATGATTACATCGGCAATAATCCGGCAAAAGGGGGCTTATTCCGGGCGGGTTCAATGGATAACGGGGATGGAATAGCGGTTGGATGGTTAGGACATCCTATCTTTAGAGATAAAGAAGGGCGTGAACTTTTTGTACGTCGGATGCCCACTTTTTTTGAAACATTTCCGGTCGTTTTGGTAGATGGAGCGGGGATTGTTCGAGCCGACGTTCCTTTTCGAAGGGCAGAATCGAAG